TTCATCTACAAAGAATTCTCGATGTGAAAACACAGAGATAAAAGGCGGATCTTTGAATAGGAAAAAGAGTGGATCCGCAGGGTCCCAAACGAATTGGCTTATTCGAAAGAAGCCTTGTTCTTTGGAAGATCTATCTCGTGTCTGGTACTGACTCTGCAAGAACTCCGAATCATTCTCTTGAAGCCCATCCTTTTCATCATAAAAGATCCGCTTGCCCTGAAATGACCTGACCCAATAGGGAAATCCCAATTCATTGGGCCTTTCGATACAATCAAATAGAAAGCCCCAAGGGCGCCATATTCTAGGAGCCCAAACTATGTGATTGAATAAACCCTCCTCTATCCGTTGCAGGTCGAGGACTACCTCTCCTTCCCCTTCTTCAAACTCCGATTCGTATTGTTCATATAAAAATCTCTGATCAACGATAGAACAAGATCCATTTTGCATCATATCTAAAGGATTCCTTGGTTCGGGCCGAAGAAGCAATGTCACTCGATCATTATCAAACTGACTGCAATCTTTTTCTGTCCGGGAGGATCCCACCGGCGCGCCTTCTACTTCTAATAGGCCATAAACTAGATCAGAATCATTCTCAACGAGTCCATAAGAAGTAATCCCGTTTTTTTCATCGGGTCCGGGTAGAGACCAAAGGTCTTGAGCGACCGATCCGGCAGAACAACTCAAAAGATAAAGAAGTATCGTTAATTTCTTCATGCTCGTTCCAAGTTCGAAGTACCATTTGTACAAATAAGAACCCCCCTCATTACATGATTTCTTCTTCATATAGATAGATATAGGATCTATGGAGCAATTACTTATAAGTACATTTTGTGCAACGGCCCTTCCTATCTGATAGAAAAGGATCCCATGATCCTGAACCGATCTTACTTGGGATCGCAAATCCCAAGTTTGTCTATGAAGAGCAGATCTAATTATATTAGTGTCTATAATTGATTTCTTCTGTGTAATACTAATCGATAGGGCCTCATTGGTAAGTGCTACAAGATCTCGTACATTGGAACCCATGGTTATGGACCCGAATCCATTAGTATAGAACATTTTCTTTTCCAAGTGAAATCCCCTAGTATATGAAAGAGTGAAAAAGTGCTTTCGTTGTTGTGGAATAAGAAGCCTTCGTATTTTAATGCATGTATTTAATTTATTCGGAGCTATTAGAGCGGGATCCACTTTTTGGGGAATATGAGTCGAAGCAATAACAAGAATATTTCTAGTGGAACATCTTTCACAATCCCTGGAGAGATAATTCACTAATAAACCGAGGGATAAGTAATTCGACTCATTCACATCCAGATCATGAATGTTTGGAATCCATATTATGCAAGGAGACATTGCTTTTGCTAATTCGAATTGAAGGGTGATATAAAATAGGTCTATTTCCGGCATCATATCCATAGTTAGCGCATTCATCATAGTTAGAAGCTCCAGCTCCGTATCAAGGTCACGGCCGATATCGTCACTATCATCAATATCGTCACTATCATCAACAAGAAAACCCTTGGGCTTGTTATCCAGTAACTTGTTCAGAAATACTGTAATGAAAGGAACATAGGAGTTTGTCGCTAGGTATTTGACCAAATAGGATCGTCCAGTTCCTATAGAACCTATCACTAAAATACCCCTAGAGAGGGATAGGGCTAAACGGAGCGAAAAGGGTTTTCCATGAGATGGGAAATCAAAACTATTAGCCCCGCAGGAGGTTTGTGAATAAGTGATTGTCTGATAATGAGCAAGGAATATCCGCCTTTCTGCTAAACAGGATGTATTGAACTCATAATTCATTAGATACTTTTTATGAATGTCAACTAAGTATCGTAAGTAAATTGCTCCCGGTTGTTCAATCATTTGATAACCAGAGTCATTCTTTGATAAATGATCACTATGAGTCAGACTCAATAGAATTTGATCAATCCTTTTTTCTGTCGTTAAGGTGGAGAACTGAACCAAGAATTCTCTTTCTTTATCACCAATCGAATCACTGTTCGAGACCCACGATTCTATTTTATCATCAATCCAATCACCGTTCACGTTTTTTCTTTTTCTTATCAATGAATAGATCTCTTTACTTGTATGACTTAGATGTCTCGTATTTCTCGAAAAAGCGATTCGATTGATGGGATTTGGTATGATACTTATGAAATCGATGATATCGATGAGATTTATATTCAAATATTTCTTCTTAGAACGTATTGATTTGACCCCATAAGTGGGACCACCACCCCATAGCATGTTGCCGCCAGAAGCGGAACCCCGTATTTCTTCTAGAGAATCTCCTAATTGTTCCACAGCAACTAGAAAGAGATTCTTTAACCAGAAAGAATTCAGTTCAGATGGAGGATACCTATCCAGAAGTTTTCGCAACTCAATCATGTATGATGGAATCATCAAAGATTTTAACCTTTCGAACTCTGTCTGTAACTCACTATAGGCTCGAGAAACAAAGAGAAGATGTCTATGAACGACATATCCAGCAATAAGAAGA